TCAATGCTAGGCATAATGAATATGAGTATAAGGACCTCAAAATAACCTCTTTTCGTCCTATGAACTTTAAGGTGTATGAAGTATCATATTTGACTCTTGGAGCGGAGCGATAGAGACTCCATTTAACGTCAGGTTGATCTAGGCCGGAGGCAGACCTACGTCAAGGTAACCCTTCTTTGAAACACTTTGGTATTGCTCCTGAATCAGAATACAAATAATGAATCAGAGCACATGGAGCCATCTCGTTATCTTCCTGTCAAGAAAAAATATGGTGAACGAGCTGATCTTTCTATCAGTTAATGAAAGAGCCCAATGCAAAAAAAATGCATGTTGGGTCTTTGAAACAGTTCGAATCATTTCGACAATAATCAGTTTGATCTGTTTTACCGAGAAGGTCTACGGTTCGAGTCCGTATAGCCCTATACCTTTTTGTATAATTTTCATTTCCTAATTAATGCTTGCTTGTGGCTGGCCGGTTGATTGGTCCATAGAAATGGAATCATTCCCACATGCTCACGGAGATCGATCCCTCGGGGCATGAAAATGAAAACAAGAATTTATTCCAATGGATCCAATCGGATCATTTTCAAATCTCGGATAAACAAAGCCATTCTTCTTCATTAATCTTCGTGTGTGAATGACATACGACTTTTTCCTCTTTTCTTGTCCATGATCAAAGATTTAGTGATACACCTTTGCTTTGGTATACCCAAGTCAATTTATGAAGTCAAAATCATAACATGAGCCTGGCTAAAAACTCCAACCTGACCCAACCAAATCAAATCGAATAGTAAGTCACATGGATCTAGTACCTATTCTTGTTCTTGTATTTGTAAGCCGGAGTTTCAAAAACGAAGTTGGCAAGTTTCATTGTAAAATAGGCTTTTCTTCGTATAACCGGCCTGGCAAAACAAGTAGTTATTTTTCTGTTTCTGTACAATACTTATTTTTTTGTATTCCAATTTACTCCAATCCAATTGCTCATCATTCCAATTCTACCGATGCAGACTTTATGCAAGAAGATTAGGGGCCATTTGAACTTGGATGAGTCAGTAATCCCCCAACTCATCACTTTTTGGTGGAACAACAACCCCAGTTTCAGAGATAATGACTTGGTCCTAATCAATGTTTGCGCCCTCTTCTATTTTTATTTTTATGAGTGGGTCTGTCGAATCGTTCGACAACGCGTGATTCCATTCCATTAGAAGTATCTTCTGTAGATCATTTACAATTCATCCGACTCTACCACTGCACTATGCTCCATTGTGTAGGTTTGTTTCAAAAGAAGCCTTTTTATTGTCACGAAGCCTAACCGTTGGTCTTACTAGATATTATTACATTAACAAGTATTTCGAGTCATTCCAAATCAAGATCTTTAGTCCTAGAAATTGGTCCGAAATGGAATGCTCTTTCAAGACTTCGAACTCGAATTAAATAATTCGATTGTTTCTGGGGGGTAAGGTCGGGGTAGTACAGGTCCAAAGTCTCTAATTTGGGTATAGGAACTTATATATAAGGGTTCCTCAGAATTCAACGGATTGAATAAAATCAATTAAGTATAAATCTGGGACAAGGAGAGAGAATCTAATTGGTCGATGCATTCTGTTTCTGTATCCGTATCGAATCAATAGAAGCAATGATCCTCTATCCAGATCTTAATGAAAAGAATACACGAACGCCAACCGAGTAGAATATACCATAACGAGATGGAAATCCCTAGACATTCTACTACATCTGACTACTGACTATATTCTAAATCACTAAGCAAAAAAAAAAGAGAAAAAATGAGCCAGACCTCTTCTTTGATTATATTAATTGAATATTTCAATTTTAACATAACATTTATGTTTAATATTTATTAATATTTAATTGAATCTTTCTTTTATTCATTTTATTTATGAATATGAATATTATTTCAATTCATATTATTTAATTGAATATATTCTTTCATTCCCTTTTTATAGAGAATCCGAGGCAAAGGGAAATTGAGAGAATTTTATTTGTATAAGAGCATGATATGTCTACACTATATCGAAATAGAATCGAAGTAAGTGAGATTACGTTGGATAAATCTTGAAACGAGACATGACCCACAGCAAACAAACGAAACTGTGTGGTTCGATCAAAATGTTTGTTTCGACTAAGCAGTTATGGATGAATTGACAATTCCGATTCGAATCGACTAATTCGGTATATTCCACATTCATAGGAGTACATCTATGTTTCTGCTTCACGAATATGATATCTTCTGGGCATTTCTAATAATATCAAGTGTTATTCCTATTTTGGCATTTCTAATTTCCGGAGTTTTAGCCCCGATTAGTGAAGGACCAGAGAAGCTCTCTAGTTATGAATCGGGTATAGAACCCATGGGGGATGCTTGGTTACAATTCCGAATCCGTTATTATATGTTTGCTCTAGTTTTTGTTGTTTTTGATGTTGAAACGGTCTTTCTTTATCCATGGGCAATGAGTTTCGATGTATTGGGTGTATCTGTATT